AAAATCGATGAAATGGAAGAAATCCGAGTGAATGGAAAAGACAAAATTAATAAGGATGATGAATTCCACGTTCGAACATACTATAACTATAAAACAGTTTCTGAAAATCGAGATGGAAATAAAGAAAATTCGAATTTAGAATTTTTCAAAATGAAAAAAAAAGAGGATCATTAAAAAAATCAATACATAGCATAAATACAAGAACAGATAAGAAGAGATGCGACTTCCACCTATATATTTTGTTACTTCTCCTATAAAGAAACTTGTAATACCTACTCCATTTGTAATTCCATCAATGATTCGTTTATCAAAAAAATTTGTTTGTTTTGCTAATTTTCTTATACTTTCAGTTAAAGATTTTTTTAAAAAAACATCTATGTAACCACGATTATATGACCAATTATATATAATATTTATTAGTTTTTCCCACCTAATTCTTTTAGAACTCCACTTTTGAAATGAATTAAGTAAGGTTAAATTTAATTTAGATGAATAAAAAGGTTTATATAAACAGTATGCTATAAATATTCCAAACAAAGCTATACTGACTGAAAAAATTGCATTTTTCAAAAATTCATACCAATCTACAAAATTTTGGGAGTTGGTATGCAAAAGGTTTATCGACGGCGTTAATAATTTTGATAATATATCAAAGTCTATTCCTTCTTGATTGAAAGGAATTCCTATGGCTCCAATAAACAAAGTAAATAAAAGCAATACAAGCATAGGAAATAGAATAGTATTGTCTGATTCATTGGGATAATAGAAAGTTCTTGTATTAAGTCCAAAATTTTTAACAGTAATAAAAGTTTTATTTCTTACATTATTACTAATTTTATATGTTTTATTGCCAAAAAAAGAAGCTCTTTTCGTATTATTCATTGTTAATAATGGTACTAATCCAAAATTTCGATTAAGTTTTTTATCTTCTTCTTTACCCCATAAAGAGATTGAGTAGAAGGAGCTACTTTTTTTTCCACTGTAATTTATAAAATAAGTGTTTAAATGTCCTTCAAAAGTAAGTAAATAAATCCGAAACATATAAAATGCGGTTAATCCCGCTGTTGAACAAGCTATTATTGCAAAAATTGGTGAAAATAATAAACTATCATTAAGAATTTCATCTTTAGACCAAAAACAAGCAAGGGGGGGAATACCACAAAGCGAAAGTGTTCCTACTAAAAAGGCAGTTTTTGTAATCGGCACATGTTTTGTCAAACCACCCATAAGAATCATATTCTGACTTTTATCGGGAGAATATCCAACTATAGCTTCCATTGAATGAATAATGGATCCAGATCCTAAAAACAACAAAGCTTTCGAATAAGCATGAGTAATCAAATGAAATAAAGCGGATCGATAAGACCCCATACCTAGAGCTAACATCATATAACCCAGTTGAGACATTGTAGAATAGGCTAAACCTCTCTTAATATCTTTTTGAGCAAGAGCTAAAGTGGCTCCTAAGAGTACTGTTATTATACCTATCAAAGATATTATATACATTATAGAAGGGATAACTATAAAAAGAGGAAGAAGACGAGCTACAAGAAAAATTCCCGCCGCTACCATAGTAGCAGCATGTATAAGAGCCGAAATAGGAGTAGGGCCCTCCATGGCATCAGGCAACCATACATGAAGAGGAAATTGTGCAGATTTAGCAATAGGACCCACAAATAATAAAAATGCACACAAAGTAAGGAATAAGAGATTTACTCTATTATTTAAAATTAAATTATTGAATATTTTGAACAAATCCTGAAATTCGAAACTGCCAGTTATCCAATAAAGACCTAAAATTCCTAATAATAAACCAAAATCCCCTACACGATTAGTTACAAAAGCTTTTTGACAGGCATTCGCTGCAATAGGTCGTGTGAACCAAAAACCTATTAATAAATACGAACACATTCCAACTAATTCCCAAAAAAAATAAACTTGGATCAAATTAGAACTAGTAACTAATCCTAACATTGAAGTATTAAAAAAACCCATATAAGCAAAAAACCGCAGATATCCTTGATCATGAGACATATAATTATCACTATAAATCAGAACCAAAATTCCAACAGTTGTAATTAATATTGACATAATAGAAGTAAGTGGATCAATAAAGTAACCGAACTCAAAAGAAAATTCATTATTTATGGTCCAAGACCATACATTTTGATGAATGTAACTTAGAAAAATTTGTTGAATAGATAGATAGAGCGAAAAGATCATAACTATACTTAACAAAAAAATACTCAGAAAAGTCCACATACGTCGAAGGTTTTTTGTTGCTGTCGGAAAAAGTAGAAGTCCAACTCCTAGTAAAATAGGTACTGGAAGTGGAATGAAAGGGATGATCCATGAATATTGATATGTATGTTCCATAAAATAAAAAACCCTTTTTATTTTATTCTTAAATTTTTTATTTCTTATTCACTGGTTTGTATATATATATTTTTTTCAAAAGGGACAATATAAAAGCATGTGATTTCAAACCTAAATAGAATTTTTTTTTCGAATTAGTATAATCCTTCATAAACCTTTGAAAAGAAATATATATTCAAAGCAAAAAATTAGAAGTGATTAAATAATATTACTAAGTTACTGTCACAAAAACGATTTGTCTTTTTTTTTTTTACTACTAAATAAAATTTTGATTTTATGCAGATACAGAAAACGTGAATTCTAATTCCGTATTACAATAATTTATATACATATATTAAGAATAGAACAAAGATTTACACGAAAAAAAAATACTTAATATTAATTATATAATAAAAAAACTTTACCGACAAAAGTTATTTGAGTTTGATTAGTTATAATTATTAAGGAATGCATTTTAATTATTGAATTTAGTGATTGTCCTCCAATACACTAAATGAGTTTTTTTTCAAAAAAAAATATTATTATAATCGATATTTTTTTTTTACATATGAAGTGCAAAAATTTAATAATTTTTTTTATAATATAATCTATAAATAAAAAAAAAAAAAAAGTTAAAAAACAGTTGGGTTTTAAACTTTTGAATGTCTGTTTTGTTTTAAAAAGAATATATAATAAAATTTGAAAGAAAAAAATCACTCGATATGGAGTACGAAAGAATAGAATAATAAATGTCTTTGACATCCAATTATACCACTGAAAAACTTTTTTCATTTTTGAATGGCAGTTCCAAAAAAACGTACTTCTATCTCGAAAAAGCGTATTCGTAAAAAAATTTGGAAAAGGAAGGGATATTGGACATCGTTGAAAGCTTTTTCCTTAGGGAAATCGCTTTCCACAGGTAATTCAAAAAGTTTTTTTGTACAACAAAATAAATAAAAAACACTAGAATAATTAGAATTAGCCTAACTTAAAAAAAAACAAATTTTTTAGAATACATATAAAAAAATAGGAACAAAAAAAAAAAAAAAAAGAAACGATAATATATAGATAAAAAAGAAAGGTTCCTATTTTAAAAAATTTCCAAAATGGGGGATTCTTATTTTCCCCACCACTAAAATAATAAATAAAGATCTTGTATTTCCTCTTAAGAGGAAATACAAGATCTTTAAGCGAAATCAATAGGTTCTTGAAATTAATTAATTTAAGTGAAAAAATTTTCACTTTATACCTTTAGGAATTATTATTTCTCTGAATTCTTCTAGTCTTTACTTGGAATCAAAGTTATAAAAGCATCTATCCACAATAAGTGAATATTAGATAATAATAATAAGTAATAATATATTATATTATGTTTAAGTGATCAAAAAATCTTATGTTTGTACAATATAAAAAGATGCATGAAAATAGATATTTTGATAATTATTTTTTTTTTCATTTCTCTTGAGCAACTTAGGCAAATCTTATTTTATTTCAAATTTCTAAGGATTTTGGAGAAGTTTTAATTTTTAGAAAAAGCGTTTTTTTATTAATGAAATCAATTGTAAATTCCATTGAATTTTCTTCTTTATTTAAAATTGAATCTCGACAATTGAGTAAAAACTTGTTAGTATTGTTTTGAACAAGTTGCCGCTATGGTGAAATTGGTAGACACGCTGCTCTTAGGAAGCAGTGCTAGAGCATCTCGGTTCGAGTCCGAGTAGCGGCATAAGATCTTATAAAAGAGATATTATAAGTTTTATAATCAAATTAATACCCGACTTTTTTTCTAAAATCGGGTAAAACCTAGTATTAATTTATTAATTTTTAACAAATTTTTTATGATTTTTTCAATTTTAGAGCATATATTAACTCATATATCTTTTTCGGTCGTTTCAATTGTACTAACAATTTATTTTTTAACTTTATTAGTTAATTTAGATGAAATCATAGGATTTTTTGATTCATCAGATAAAGGAATCGTAATTACGTTTTTTGGTATAACAGGATTATTATTCACGCGTTGGATTTATTCCGGACATTTTCCATTAAGCAATTTATATGAATCATTAATTTTTCTTTCATGGGCTTTTTCAATTATTCATATGGTTTCCTATTTTAATAAAAAACAAAAAAATCACTTAAACGCAATAACTGCGCCAAGTGCTATTTTTATTCAGGGTTTTGCTACTTCAGGTCTTTTAAACAAAATGCCTCAGTCTGCAATATTAGTACCAGCTCTACAGTCCCAGTGGTTAATGATGCACGTAAGTATGATGATATTAGGCTATGGCGCTCTGTTATGCGGATCATTATTATCAATAGCTCTTCTAGTCATTACATTTCGAAAAGTAGGATCTACTTTTTTAAAAAAGAATATGAAAAAAAAAATTTTATTAAATGAATTATTTTCTTTTGATGTACTTTACTACATAAACGAAAGAAATTCTATTTTACTACAACAAAACATTAATTTTAGTTTTTCTAGAAATTATTATAGGTATCAATTGATTGAACAATTAGATTATTGGAGTTTTCGTATTATTAGTCTTGGATTTATCTTTTTAACCGTCGGCATTCTTTCAGGCGCTGTATGGGCTAATGAAACATGGGGTTCATATTGGAATTGGGATCCAAAAGAAACCTGGGCATTTATTACTTGGACCATATTCGCAATTTATTTACATATTAAAACAAATAGGAATGTTCGAGGTATAAATTCTGCAATTGTGGCTTCGATAGGCTTTCTTTTAATTTGGATATGCTACTTTGGCGTCAATCTTTTAGGAATAGGTTTACATAGTTATGGTTCATTTACATCGAATTAACTAAAACATTAACCAAAAGAGAAAAGAATCCAAATAAAAAAGAATAGCATCTATATATAACTTCATATAAGTTAAGAAATCTAATTTAGTTTTAGTAGTAAATCATCAAGAACCTTTTGAATCAAGTAGTACAATGATTCAAAAGGTTCTCATAATACAAAAACCAAAGACTTATTATTATAATTCAATTTACTGTTTTTTTTTATTTCCTGAAAACTATCCATAAAAATAATTAGATAAAATGGATTCGACCTTGTCACTTGCTAATGAGAGCACAAAATCAGGATAAATCCCAATACCAATTATGGGTATAAGAATAGAGATTGAAAGAAATAACTCTCGGGGTCCAGAATCAAAAAAAGAAAAGTTTTTGGCATTAATTAACTTGTATCCATAGAACATTTGGCGTGACATAGATAATAAATATATAGGAGTTAATATCATTCCAATTGCCATTACAAAAATAATTAAAATTTTTGAAATTAAGAAATATTTTTGGCTGGTAATTATTCCAAAAAAAACGATTAATTCCGCAACAAAACCACTCATGCCCGGTAATGCAAGGGAAGCCATCGATAAGATAGTGAACATTGTAAATATCTTTGGAATGGAGATAGCCATTCCACCCATTTCATCAAGATAAACAAGCCGGATTCTATCATAACTCGTTCCTGCCAAGAAAAAAAGTGCAGCGCCAATAAATCCATGAGAGATTATTTGTAAAATAGCTCCATTAAGCCCAGGATCCGTTATAGAACCAATACCTATAATTATAAAACCCATATGAGATACAGAAGAATAGGCTATTCTCTTTTTTAAATTACGTTGACCGAGAGATGTTGAAGCTGCATAAATTATTTGGATTGTACCGACTACCATCAACCAAGGAGAAAACATAGAATGAGCGTGAGGTAATAATTCCATATTGATTCGAACCAACCCGTATGCTCCCATTTTTAATAAGATTCCAGCAAGAAGCATACAGGTACTGTAATGTGCCTCGCCGTGGGTGTCAGGTAACCAAGTATGTAAAGGTATAATCGGTGATTTAACGGCAAAAGCAATAAGAAATCCAATATAAAATAGTATTTCGAGTGTGACAGGATAGGATTGATTAGCTAATAGTTCTAAATTTAATGTTGGTTCGTTCGAACCATATAAACTTATACCTAAAACTCCTATTAATAAAAAAATAGAACTTCCTGCAGTGTATAAAATAAATTTTGTAGCTGAATACAGACGTTTCTTTCCACCCCACATGGATAAAAGGAGATAAACGGGAATTAATTCTAATTCCCACATGATGAAAAAAAGTAAAATATCCCGAGAAGAAAATGATCCTATTTGACCGCTGTACATTGCTAACATCAAGAAATGGAATAATCGGGAATCCCGAGTAACTGGAAAAGCCGCTAAAGTAGCTAAAGTAGTAATAAATCCCGTCAGTAAAATCGTTCCTATAGAAAGTCCATCTATTCCCAATCTCCAATAAAAATCAAAAAAATTGATCCATTTATAATCTTCAGACAGTTGAATTAATGGATCGTCCATTTTAAAATTATAACAAAAAGCGTAGGTCGTTAGAAGAAGTTCTAAGATACAAATGCATATAGTATACCATTTATTGACTTTATTTCCCCTATGCGGGAGAAATAACATTAACGAACCGGCAGATATTGGAAAAACAACAATTATTGTTAACCAAGGAAAATCATTCGTGGTAAAGACAAGATACACCAGGTCCAAAGAACGCGTACTCAAAAAAAATATATAAATAAAAAAATATAATTGAACTTTTTTGAGTACGAGTACTTGTCAATAAAAAAAAATAAAATGTATTCAAAATTTATTCAAATGAGGTTTTCGGTAACGTATCAATAAGCTAGACCCATGCTTCGAGTTGTTTCATGCCATAAATAAACTCGAACGCTCAAAAAATCCGTTGGACAGGCAGATTCACATCTCTTACAACCAACACAATCCTCGGTTCTTGGAGCAGAAGCTATTTGCTTAGCTTTACATCCATCCCAAGGTATCATTTCTAATACGTCTGTAGGGCATGCTCGGACACACTGAGTACATCCTATACAGGTATCATAAATTTTTACTGAATGTGACATAGGATCGATAGTTTTTTGAATGTCATAAATTTTCAATCTAGTAAACTTATAACTAAATCATATATTAAAATACTAGATGAAGCAATGATTTCCTTTAATAGAATTTTTTAAATGAATTCTGGCTCAATTGATAAAAAATGGGGCTAAAATACTTTGATTTCTTAGATTTTCACAAATATAATCTAGTAAGTCATAACCTATCATATATGCAAATTTCAACCTATAATTTTATTTATTTATGCTACTTATTTAATAAGGTCGATTGGTTGATGCGAGTTGATTTTCTGTTACGATAAATTGAAGAGACTATAGCTAATCCAATAGCTGCTTCAGCGGCTGCAATTGCTATAACAAAAATGCAGAAAATATCCCCTTTTAGTTGGGAATTATCAAAAAAATCAGAAAATGTTACGAAATTCATATTAACTGCATTGAGTATAAGTTCAAGGCACATAAGAGCCCTAACCATATTTCGACTCGTGATCAATCCATAAAGACCAATCAAAAATAAATAGGCACTCAAAACAAGTACATGTTCGAGTATCATTGAGCAACTCCTTATCAATTTTGATTCATTTCAATATGAATAATAAAAACAATTCACCGGATTCAATCAACTAGAATATAACAACAAAGTACGAATAAAAACTATATTAGGAAAAAAATTTCATAACATACACAAACACAAAGTTTTCTTTGGTCTTTACTAATTAGAACCCTTTTTTATTGACGAGCCACAGAAATTGCACCTATCAAAGCAACTAAAAGAATTATGGAAATGAGTTCAAATGGAAGAAAAAAATCTGTTGATAAATGAATTCCTATTTGTTGACTATTACTTATTAAATCTTGCTCTAAAATCTGGTTTAATCTTGTAGTCCAAATAACCCCGTACCATGACGTATCGAGAATAGTAGAAATTAATGAAAAAAGAATAGTTGTACAAACCAATGAAGTAATCCCATTCCCAATAGTCCACAGATTGAAATCTGTAGAATATTCTGAATCATTCATGAACATCACAGCAAATATGATTAAAACATTTATGGCCCCCACGTAAATAAGGAGTTGTGCAGCAGCTACAAAATGGGAATTTGCTAGAATATACAATAAAGATATACAAACAAGAACAAATCCTAAGGAAAAGGCTGAAAATATTGGGTTAGGAAGTAATACCACTCCCAGACCTCCTACTAGAAGACCGGATCCCAGAAAAACTAAAAGAAAATCATGTATTGGTCCAGGCAAATCCATTATATTATTAAAAAAAGAAAAAAATCGAAATCCTTTTCATGACCTTATTAATTTAACCGGGGAATTTGTTTTGAATATGTTTCTAATAGAGTGAAATTAGAATCTAATGGATATGAATTGATGTAGATACAATTATTAGATAGTTTCGCTTTTTTTTATTCTAATATTTTCAACCTATATATTTCAAGAAAGTAATTATGAATATATTATATTATAAAGTATGAGCTAATATTATTCTATAAATACCAGTTTTTAATTAAATTCTTTATATAATTCAAAAGTTTTGCATTCTTTTTTTAATAAAATTAATGGGTTTACCCATTTTTTGTTTGAGGTGAATTCAAAATTGTTCGAATAGTGTAATCGTCAATTACTGACATTGGTAAACGACCCAAAGCTATTTGATTATAATTCAACTCGTGACGATCATAAGTTGAAAATTCATATTCTTCAGTCATTGACAAACAATTTGTTGGACAATACTCAACACAATTACCACAAAATATACAAATTCCAAAATCAATACTGTAATTAAGCAATCGTTTTTTTCGAATATTGGTTTCCAATTTCCAATCAACAACAGGCAGATCTATAGGACATACTCGAACACATACTTCACAAGCAATGCATTTATCAAATTCGAAATGGATTCGACCGCGGAAACGTTCTGATGTTATTAATTTTTCATAGGGATATTGAATAGTTACAGGTAAACGATTTGTGTGGGATAAGGTAATCATGAAACCCTGACCAATATACCTTGCAGCTCGTAGGGTTTGTTGACCATAATTCATGAACCCGGTTATCATAGGAAGCATATTGTAATTATCTATGAATAATTTGATCTTTGTTTCTTTCTCTTGTTTAAAACAAGTAATGAATATGTTGGATTCATTTGCAATTTAGAGTGAAAAGAGTTGGAAAGAAGTTGTTAATAATAGATTACCAAGGGAAATCGGTAAAAGAAATTTCCACCCAAGATTTAATAGTTGATCCATTCTTAGCCTAGGTAAAGTCCATCTGGTTGCAATAGAAATGAACAAGAACAAATAAGTTTTAGCTAATGTAATAAAGATACCAATTGTTGTTCCAAAAATTTGATCCCTTTCAAATAGCTCCAGAATAGATATATACGGAATAGAAATATTCCAACCGCCTAAGTATAGAACTGTGACAAATAATGAGGAAATTAATAGATTTAGATAAGAAGCAACGTAAAATAAACCAAATTTGATACCGGAATATTCAGTTTGATAACCTGCTATTAATTCTTCTTCCGCTTCTGGTAAATCAAAAGGTAATCTCTCGCATTCTGCTAGGGAAGAAATTAGAAAAATGATAAAACCTATAGGTTGACGCCATAAATTCCATCCCCAAAAACCATATTTTGATTGTGCCTCAACTATATCAACTGTACTTAAACTGTTAGATAATCCTAGTCGGTGATAACATTACTATTCTCACCGCTATTACAAAACCGTACATGAGGTCTTCGCCTCATACGGCTCCTCGGGGGCCATAAATAAATCTAAGGACCAGATTAGTATTATTTAGATGTGTTCTAAAATAGATTAAATAGAAATATATCTGGGGTCCCGAATTATACCAATGGAATTCTGTCTGCTCAAATTCTAAGAATAAAAAACGCGCTTCGGAATTCATCTCATCCTTTACAAATTTTCATTTCTATTTGTTGAGTAATAACTTAATCCTTTAATAAAACACTCCTTGTAAAAAAACTAGGTATTTCAGCCCGTCGTGGTTTTCAATTACGAAAAAGAATTAGACATCCTATTAGTTTATTATTCATGATAGAAATTCTATTTTATTTTCAAAATATATCAAAATAAATATCCTTGTTTCGTTCCTATTCTTCTTTCTTTTTTAGAAAAAAAGTCGGTGTACTTAAAAAATAAAGGATTATTTCGTTTCTGATAGTCATTACATTTATCGGTGGATGGGAGCATACTCTGAATCGGAATCTTGGGGAGTACTACCTGATCATTTCTACTAATTTCAAGCCCCAATTAACCTTCTTTTTTTGTTATCTTATGTTATGTATAAATAGCGTTTTCAATTTGGTTAATCTCTATTACAAATTCTTTGTGTATTTTGGTGTTTCTAACCATCCACGTGTTTTTACCTAATTGCCGCTCACTTTGTAATACAGGTATGGTAATTTATATAACTGATAGTGAAAACGTCATACGGTTAATATTTTTTTTAACCCGCTTCAAGCCAGGATGACTAATCAACCAACCTTGGGGTAAAGCGATTCTTACGCTTATGTTTATGTCCGTTTAACCTTTGTACATAGGAAATGAGACTCAAGTTTTCTTTTTACTGCTAATTTCTGAGCAGTTTTTTTTCACTCATATATAACTATCAAATTCCTTTTATTAAGATTAACCCGAAAGATAAATATATATATATATATATTCCGTTTTTTAACTTATTCGTCTAGAAGAAACGGAATAGTCAAAATAAATGTTTATGTTTCAACGAATCGCACGTAGAGATATTGATAAAACACATAGAGTTAATGGTATTTCATAACTAATCGCTTGGGCAGCAGCTCGCAGACCACCTAAAAAAGAATATTTATTGTTTGATCCATACCCTGACATAAGAAGTCCAATCGGAGCAATACTTGAGATGGCAATCCATAAAAAAATACCGATATTGAGATCCGCTAAAACAAGGTGATTGCTAAAGGGAATTACTGAATAACTTAGTAAAATAGAGATAACTGCTATAGATGGTCCAATACTAAATAAAGGAGTATTTCCTCTAGATGGACGAAGATCTTCTTTGAAAAGTAGTTTTGTCCCGTCGGCTAGAGCTTGAAGAATTCCCAACGGGCCGGCGTATTCAGGTCCAATACGTTGTTGTATCCCTGCAGATATTTCTCTTTCTAACCACACAATTACTAGTACACCTGTTATGATTCCCAATACAAGAGAAAATATAGGGACAAATATCCATATGAGTCCATAGACCTCTTTTAAAGATTCCAATCTAACAAAAGAATTTATAGTTTGTACTTCTGTTGCATAAATTATCATTTTAACGATCAACTTCTCCCATAATTATATCTATGCTACCGAGTATCGTCATAATATCAGCCAATTTCATTCTTTTAACTAGTTCAGGAAGAATTTGCAAATTAATAAAACCCGGCGGTCGGATTTTCCATCTCCAAGGAAAACCACTTTGATCTCCTATGAGAAAAATTCCCAATTCCCCTTTTGGAGCTTCAACTCTTACATAAAGCTCTTGTTTCGATAATTCAAAAGTAGGGGAAGGTTTTTTACTAATGAATCGATATTCAAAATCATTCCACTCTGGATTACTTTTTTTATCAAAGCCTCTGCTTTCTAAATTCTCATAGGGACCCCCCGGAAGTCCTTCCAGAGCCTGTTGAATAATTTTGATGGATTCTGTCATTTCGCTAAGTCGTACTAAATAACGAGCTAATGAATCTCCTTCTTTTTGCCACTTAATTTCCCATTCAAATTCATCGTAAGACTCATAACGATCAACTTTACGAAGATCCCATGGTATTCCGGATGCGCGTAGCATTGGTCCGGATAAACCCCAATTTATTGCTTCTTCCCCACCAATAATCCCAACGCCTTCAACTCGTTCTAAAAAAATAGGATTTCGTGTAATCAGTTTTTGATATTCAACAACCTCTGTTAAAAAATAATCACAAAAATCCAAGCATTTATCTATCCAACCATAAGGTAAATCAGCCGCTATTCCTCCAATACGAAAAAAATTATGCATCATTCTCATACCGGTGGCAGCTTCGAATAGATCATATACAAATTCTCGTTCTCTGAAAATATAGAAAAAGGGAGTCTGTGCCCCAATATCTGCCATAAAAGGGCCAAGCCATAACAGATGAGAAGCTATACGACTCAATTCCAACATAATTACTCTGATATAGCTGGCCCTTTTAGGAACTTGAATATTTCCCAATTGTTCTGGTCCATTTACTGTTATTGCTTCTGTAAACATAGTAGCTAAATAATCCCACCGCGTTACATAAGGTAAATATTGTATAATTGCTCGGTTTTCTGCAATTTTTTCCATTCCTCTGTGTAAATAACCCAATATGGGTTCACAGTCAACAACATCCTCACCATCTAGAGTAACAATTAAGCGAAGAACACCATGCATGGATGGGTGGTGAGGTCCCATATTGACTATCATAAGATCTTTTCCTGTAACTGGTCTCTTCATAAGTTTTTCCTTGATTCGTTCTGGCATGAATTAGATTGCGGAAAAAGAAATTTATTAAAAAATTCAAGATCTAAAAAATTAACTAATTCATAATTTTGGAATTTAACGAGTTTTTAATTCCCGAATATTCAACTGATTAATTAATTCTTTATAACGTACTCTATTTTTTTTTGACAAATAAGCCAGCAGTCGTTGACGTTTTCCCAGAATTTTTCGTAGACCCCTCTGAGATAAATAATCTTTTCTGTGCAATTCCAAATGTGAAGTAAGTCTTCGTATCTTATTAGTGAAACTGAATACTTGAAATTCAACGGATCCCCTGCTTTCGTCTTTTTTTTCTTGAAATGAAATGAATGTATTTTTTATCATAAAAAGAAATCCTTCCCTTTTTAATATGAATTGAAAGATATGAATTTTACTGATCAGTAATAATAATGGTAGTTTTTTTTGTACAAGGATCCAAATTTAATTATCAACTTCTTAATTCTTAATTAAAAAAAGTCTAAATTTTGATCTAAAAAAGGAGGATTCTGTTAATTTATTTATGGATCTGTTCTGATTGGTATCTCTGTTATTAATTAAATGAATCTCACGTATAAAGATTGAATTTAAAACAATCCCTCATATTTGTGCATACAATTGTTTTCATATACCGTAACTTATATATTATATATAGTAAAAATCTAGTAAAAAGGATCTATCATTAATGAATTTGAAATCGGGTATACATATGTATTCTTATGATACTGAAATGATTTCCGTTAGTAGTATTAAACCAATAGCGATTCATACAAGCTAAATCTTCTAATCGAAAATTGGGCCAAAGAAAGGATTTTAATTTAATTAGGTTATTTTTATCCTTATCAAGATCTTTCTTTTTATGCAAAACTGTGGTCAAGTTTTGAATATTCGTATCAAATCTTGAATTTCTGTCCCTCGCATTTTTTTTTTTTAAGTTGAAACAAATTATAATTCTAAATTCTCTACGTCGTTTAGGGGATAGAATATTTTCAGGGACAAAGAAATCATAATTCTTTTTTTTATCAATATAGCTTTTTTTTTTTGATCTTTTACTTATTTTGTATTTATTTTTATGAACCAATGAAATCCCTATGGTTCTATATATAATAAGTTGTCCGTCGTTTTTTACAGACAAACGGACAGGTTCAATAATCAATATTCCTTTTTTCATTAATTTTGCAAAAGTGAAATTCTTTTCAATCATTAGAATATCTAGGCTCATCTCTCCTCTTTCAATAGAAGATATCGCTATCTCGTTTGGATTTTTTAGTCTAACCAAGAGACAGTATACTTTTACATTATTGAGAATTTTTTGATTAAAAAAACAATTCCATCGCAATTGAAAACGCGAATACCTTTTGAGAAATAAATCAAGTTCCGCTTCGGTATTGCTTTTGAGTTGTTTTTTATTTTTACGTTTTTTTATCTTCGATTCTGCATAATTTTCTTCAATATTTTTTTCTTGGTTTGATAGAGCTGATTCCGGATTTCTTTTTGTTTTTTTATCTAATTCAAACTCTTCTTGACCTGCCGATTTGTTTTCTTCTTTATTTAGATTATAAAATCGAAGGGATTTTTTTTCATTTGATGGTATAAAACCTTTTTTCTTTAGAGTGATCTGTTTATTCACATTTTTTGTTTCATTAAAATTGAAAAGAAGTAATTTAATTGGTATGACCCACGGTTTCGTTTTATATGTACTAGAAAATAAGAAAAATTCTGGAAAGAAAAAAAAGTCAAAATTTGTTATACGATTATTTAGTATTTTTTCATTCATTCCCATCCAATCAAAAAAGTTTATTTTTTGATTGGCAAGATCCATCTTAGTTATTTTATCAATTCTTTGATAATTCTGAACTTTAGTCTTAATATATTTTTTTTGACTCTTGGTATCAGGCTCAATATTTACTTTTTTTCTAAACCAAAAGTTGAGAATTCTCCAATCCAAATATTTTCTATGCCGAATTTCCCCTATACCCCGAATACTATATTTTTCTAGAAAACAAGAGACTAAACAATTATCTAGAGCAATGCCTATAGACATATCAAAAATTTTTTCTGTAGAATGAATAGATTTGTAGCAAAAAAGATTATATATACAATCCTTTTTAAAATTATGTTTTGGATTTAAGTTGACCTCAAAAAAATTTTGTTTTTTGTAATTATCAAAAAAATTTTTTTCATATGAATCCACTTTAGTTAAACTTGGATTTAGAACGAGAGAGTCTTGGTTTATTTTCTTTTTCCATTTTTGGGTTACTAATCTAGCCCATGTAATCTGAGGTAAATTATATTGAGAATGACTTCGTAACCAGTTTTTCCATTCATTTACTTCGGAATTTAAAAGGGTTTTATCTTTCCATTCATAATGCAAGATTCCTTGTTCTTGAAAAAGCCCCTTTATTTGATTCTTAACAAAAAAGGATGTTATGTATATGTTATATTCAAAAACAGCCTTTAATTTAGAAAAGTTACTAACTTGAATTTGTGATAATTTGAAAAATACATATGCTTGTGATAAAGAGCATAAGTCATAACTAATTTTTTTTTTATTGCATATGAAATTTTTTATAGTCGAAATAAAATAAATGGTATTTTTTTTTTTATTAATTTTTTCTCCATTTTCGTCATTCTTGTAAATATATCTATCAATAATTTTTTTTGTTGATTCAAAAAAAAGTTGTGTAGTAATTCTTGGAATATTAATGATACCTAGAAAAATAGTTATAGACAGTTGTTCAACGCAAAATTTAAAAAAAAAAACAGATTTACGAATTAATCGAGTATTTTTTCTTTTTAATGTCTGCCAACTTTTTTTTGATGACTTAATTATTTTAGAATCATAACACGGTTTGTTACAACTATTAGTTAGTTTTTCTTTTTCTTTTGAAATTTCTTCTGTTTGATTTCTTATTGTCTTTATTCTATCAATCACATTTTTTATTTTGTTTTCGCTGAGTGAAGAATTTGTCCACTCCATGGATTTTTTTTTAACAGATAGTTCATGAATCATCTGATTACTCATTATTGAATCTTTTGTAGTTTCATTTAATTCATATATTTCTCTCAGGCCAACTAATGGAATTCGATTTTGTTTTGAAAGGTTTTTTATTTTTCCTTTTAGAAAAAGAAATTTTTTGATAATCCAGTTTTTTATTTCTTTTGCGACTTTTAGGAAAATTTTTGCTCTTTCTTTGAAAATTCTTAAAACCAGAAAAGACTTCGTTTTGGATTTTTTGATTCTTTTTTTTAATTCTTTTAAAATAGGTTCAAAAAAAGAAGGCTTTTTTTGGGGAGAACCAAAAGGCAGGTCAGTTTCCAGTCCCAAAACCGTTAAAAAACAAAAATCATTTTTTTCTCCTTTTGTTTTTTTTAGTCGAGCCTTCTGAGATGATTGAAATTTAGATTTATGCCAAGGTTTAAGATAAAACGGAAATAAGATTTTTATCTGAATACCATCCGTTAACCAGTTTTTTGGAAATTCTGTTTCGGATAGTTGAACCCCATTATACGTACATTTAACATACATTTCACGTTTCCAATCCTTTAAATCCTCAGACCACTCGGGAAATTGAAATAATAACATACGGATGCTATTTTTAATTATTATCAATAAAGGTAATATAATATATTTTCTAAGAATAGATTGAGTTACTAAGAGAGAACCTCTTATTATTTGAGTAACTAGGAAGCTATCCCAAGTTTCCGCAATTTCTATCCGTCTTTTTTCTTCTATTTTTGATTGTTCTTCTTCTTTTTTATCAATTTTTTTTTTTTTTTTCCACATGAAATTTCTAAGAATTTTTTTTTTTAGCCCCCATATATCAAACGAAAAAAAAAAAAGTTTATCTATTCTATCAAAAAAAAGGGGCGAATGTGCTTTTGCTTGAAAAAATTCCCAAATAACAGTTTTACGCCTTTGGGAACGCATGGATCCTTTAATAATCTCTCGACGAAAATCAGATTGTTGTGAATACCGGATCAAAGCCATTTCATCGTTTTGATCAGAATTTTGATTATCTTTGACATTAGTATAAATCTCGTTATGCGGCTCTTTATCAGTAAAAACCACTACACGTTTTCCTTTTCTTGAACGAAGTCCAGGCTCCGTTGGTACATTATCTTCAGTTTCGCCTTCCAATTCTTCCAACTCACTTGTTAATTTGTATGACCATCGAGGAACTTTTTTATGGATTTCATGGAAATTAATAAAATTTTTTATAAGAGTTTGATCATTATTATCAATTATAACGACATCAAATAAAAATTTGAAAATTTGTATTTCTTCTTCTGAATGAATTTTTTCTTCTTGGGGTTCTGAAAAAAAAAAAAGTTTTTTCTCTATTGATAAAGACTTTCTATTAAATTTTTCTATTGTTTGTTCAAATTTTTGAGAATTAATCTTCAGAAGTATACCATGAATCTTGTTTATCCAAGATCCTCTTATATATTTTTTTTTATAGGTTTTGGTTATGATTTGGAATGGAGATAATTTTTTGATTCTTCCGCGAGAGATCCCATGCAAAAATGGATCATAAATTTTAGGTAAATATTCTTTTTTAGTTTCGTTATGACAAAATCGAGTCGTTTTTTCCAGTATATTTTCAATAGACCATTCTTTATCTAAAGCTTCAATTCGATTTAAAAATTCGTTTTTTAAGTTTTCTTTTTTTTCTT